CTACTTTTGGAAGACCCTGTGTTATATCACCAGATCTCGATTTTTCATATATAAATGTAACTAATGTATCTCCTTCGTAAAGGGTTTCCCCATAATGGCCATGAACAGTTGCTCCGGGGGTGGCCAAATAAGGCTTAGCTGATCGTATCACTATCGAGTCAACTTGAACAAGTATAACTTGACCCGATTTGAGGGGCGGTCCATTTTTGGCTATACATACATTTTCACAAATAAACTGTCCAAGACTAATTATTTTAGATGTCTCTGCACAATAATAGTGATGGAGAAAAGACCAATTCAAATTGAATGGATTTAAAATAATGTTACGGCATGGATCGGGATTAAAAATTTTTCCATTTTCATCCATTAAATAATATTTTAATTTAATCACTTGAAAAGTCTGTTTTAAATTGTCAAGTTGCAAATATTTAGTTACTAAGATCTGATTATGAGTTATTAAATGGTAAGATGAATAAAAATTCTCAATTGGAAGGCATGTTCCTAAAGGGCCCAATGAATTCCTAATTGGAATTAGGGGATCTTTTTTAATTGATTCTTTTATCACACTGTGATATTTTACATCTTTGAATGGCTCCATTCGAGAACAATTGGCTGCTGACAAAATTATCAACGACTGACATTCCTTATTTCTATTCAACAACGTATGAATAGTTCCTTGAGGTTGGTTAAGAGATTGTTGAATTTTTGCCTTGGAATAGGAATAAATAGCAGAAAAGGGATTGATATTGGTACAATCTGATCCATTATCAGAGAGCAATCCTGACCCCGACGGATCATTCCTTTTTCCGATATACGAAATAGGGGATTTCACTAAGTTGATTTTTAGGAAATGTCGAATCAAACCATTTGTCCTTATTTCAACAAAAGAAGCACGGGCTTCTTCGCAAGAAGAACTTTTTTTGTCTTGGTTCCAATTCAATACTAAACAAGTCCGAACTAATTGAATACTTGTGTCAGAAATTCCTCGAATCGGTTTGCCATTTCCATAAAGGATATAATTGACAATTCGAAGTTGCACATTATCCCTTTCCTGCAATGGATCCGGTGGAAAAAGGGTTCCTAAATTTATACCGTCCGTTATTTCATATGTGACGACAGGTCGAACTAAAACAAAAAACCTTTTCTTACTAGGTGTAATTCGTTGGACATAGATCCAATTTTGAACTTTTTTGTATTCCTTGGAATTTCTTTTTCCTGTTCCTGGTGGTATCAAAACGCCGGTATGCCTGGATATCTTATCCGTCTCTCCAGGAAAATGGATATCTCCAGAAAAGATTTTCAGTTCAATTCGTTTTTTTTTTCTCTCCACCCGGACCAACCCACCGACTCGGCTTCTTAGATTTAAGGTGATTTGTGTATCGACCCCAACGATACTATTGTTCCGTACCATTAGGGAAGAAGATCCGGGCAAGATATGCACCTCTTCAGGAATGAAAAAAAATCGATCTACTTTCATTTGGTATTTTGGCCTAAATTCCTTGACTCCTCGATACTCAATCAAATCCTCTTTTTTGATGACTGAATGCGTTTCTATAGTCCCATATTTAATAATGCCCGAACTCTTTCTTCTGTATCGAGGATCATCGAAATAAGCAAGAATACTATTTCGACGGAAAATACCATTTACGGGGATTTCAATCGAGATACCTGAACAGGGCATTAGTTCATTCTCGAGTTCTTGAATCGAGTGTAGTGGAATGATGAATTTATTTCTTCGCCTTTTTGATAATAAAGCAGAATTCCCGTGAAGAATAGGCGAATATACGAGATTATACTGGCCAGTACATATGATTCGATTAAGGTCTGAATAATCAGGAATCCTATCTTCTTTGTGACCATAAAAATCCGAACTAAACAATTTCTGCCTCGCCTGATCATTGGTTACTGAGAGGTTAGAAGTATATCTTCGCTTGCCAGAAAGAGAATGCGCATTCATTTGATCCTGATCCTTGTGGATCGAAAGGTAGACTAGACTGGACCTGCACGGCCCTCCTAATAATATCCATAAATGACTTGTTTTTGGTAATAGATGAACATTACCATATGTAAATTCGGGTGCATGATAGACATCGGTACTCCAGTGCATTTCTCCGTCTGAATCAGAATAAATATGTTTTCGAACCTTCTCTTTAAAATTCAAAGTGGATATTCCTGCGCGAATCTCAGCAATTACTTGTTCTGATTCTACGTATTGATCGTTTTGAACTAAAAGCAAACTTTTGGGTGGAATATTCACATTATGTAGAATATCTTCACTCTCAATAGTTACATACAAGTCTATAGAACATAGAAAGGCGGGATGCCCATGACGTGTACGTGTCGGATGAACCAAGTCCTCATTGAATTTTATTTTTCCATTAGATGGGGCTCGCACATGTTCTGCAGTACCCCCCGTGAATACTCCTCCGGTATGAAAAGTTCGTAATGTTAATTGAGTACCCGGTTCTCCAATCGATTGACCTGCAATAATACCTACAGC